TTGCTTGGTCCCGAAACATAATTCTTTTTTTCTCTTCTTTGTTCCTTGTCTATAGGTAAGCTATATGTTATTCAAGGCATCAATAGAAAACCCCCAATTTTTGGGGGTCCTGCTTATTTTCATTGGCTTCGGATTAGTAGAATAATTCGGAATAGCGGCCAAGATCTTGGGAAAATCCAAGTTAATGATCAATAGGTTTGGATAAATAATTTAGGAAAGATATTCTCATACTGACACAATATAAGGACAAGTATATGCGAAATCTATCCCTTTTTAGTTAAAAGTTTTCTTCGAATCCAACCTTTCCCTTTAAGGAATTTAATTGGTTAGCATAATATAATATCTAATAAATAGAAAATCGAATAGTGGATAATCTGTTATGAGAGAAAGAAAACATTCTTTGAAGAATCAAGATTCGTAATCAATCCTTGCCTTGTTTGTTGGATTAGGTCTAACTTTCTTGACTAAACTGCAAGCGTGGAACTTTACGAGATGAAATAGGGAAAGACAGAAGATAGAACTTAAAAGGATAATTGAAGTGACTCGTCTTCGAATCAACTTTGGTTGGGGTTCGAAAAAGGAATAAAAATAAAGTAAATTCAAGGAAGAGCTTTCCTTTTTTTAAGGGGCCCCTTGCTCGGGGGGTCGTGGAATGCTTTTCTTCTCCTCTTATTCCATATGGAATACAATCAGTTAAAATAAGAAGGAATAGGGGAATATTCGACTGTTTCAATTCTTTATTTATCTTATATTCCAAAATTTTCCCGAAAATCCTATTTAATTTTTCAATGGGGTTAGATGATCTAGTTCTTAATATTATTACTTTAAAGAACTGACAGATTCCACAACAAATCTCTTGATTCGGAATTAGAGACTCATGTCCCATCTGATGAATCGATTTTCTTTTACACTTCTGTATCTCACTCTATCTTGTTTTTTAGTATTATCTAAAATAACCGATGAATTATGAATTTTCCATAACTTAGGTAAGTGCTTTACCAACATATGTAGTGTAGTAAAAAAATAAATGGAATTTAACCCTTTCATGCTTACTATAACTAGTTATTTCGGTTTTCTACTGGCTGCTTTAACTATAACCCCAGCTCTATTTATTGGCTTGAACAAGATACGTCTTATTTGAAATGAATTGAATGAATAAGTCAGAAAATAAAAATCTTTCTTTTGGATTCCTGGTATTCTACGACTCTTTTCCACACTAATTATCAATTCTTTTCTTGGTCATTGAGATTCGTGGATAATTTAGACTACTATTTAGGGATAGATCGTACCTCTTTTTTTTTATCCCCTCGAACAAATCGAAATGATTGAAGTTTTTCTATTTGGAATCGTCTTAGGCCTAATTCCTATTACTTTAGCGGGATTATTCGTGACTGCGTATTTGCAATACAGACGTGGGGATCAGTTGGATCTTTGATTGAGTAATATTTCTTTTTTGATTGACCTCCTCCAGACCAGAGAGGAGGTCAAATTGGAGTTGCAATTCAATTTTGTTTTGTTAAGTTATTTTACTCTGCTTCGACATAAGATAGATGGAATCACGCTCTGTAGGATTTGAACCTACGACATCGGGTTTTGGAGACCCGCGTTCTACCGAACTGAACTAAGAGCGCTTTCATTCAAAAAGAAAACCCTTTTCTACTCCTAACGTGTCTCACGTACGTATAGTATCCACAAATTCAAGTTATACCCACTTTAATTGATCTCCTCGCTACTGCCCATAAAGAAGAAAGAAGTAATAGGTAGGGATGACAGGATTTGAACCTGTGACATTTTGTACCCAAAACAAACGCGCTACCAAGCTGCGCTACATCCCTTTTCCAAATTGTTGTATAATGGCATTGTACACAATTCCTGTCTTGTTTTCCACATCGTAATTTTCTTCTCTTTCTCTATCTATATAGAACCTTCTTGTCATTTCTTCTTTTTGGTCTCATATAATCAAGGAATGGTATACATCTAAAATCCTATCTAATTTCACCTATAAAAGAAAGATTACTATTCCTTGGTAATGTATAGGAAGAAGGGGTCATCTTTTTCTTTTTTAGGGGTAGGAAAATCTCGTCTATACCGTTCATTCGTTCATTCTATATATAGAATATTGATTTTGTTTTTTTAGTTAGGAATTTCGCCTAAACAAAAGAAATACAAATGATCTTGGGCAAGAGTATCTGATCATATATGTATTCCAATAAGGAAGGAGGATTTTCAATGCGGGATATAAAAACATATCTCTCTGTAGCGCCCGTGCTAAGTACTCTATGGTTTGGGGCTTTAGCAGGTTTATTGATAGAAATTAATCGTTTATTCCCAGATGCTTTGTCATTCCCTTTTTTTTAATTCTAGTTATTGCTATGCGAGGAATTCTTCGTGACATGACGCAAATTTTCCCTTTTTCAATCCTTTTTTTTTTAGTATAGGAAGGAAAAAGAAAGAAAAGATGGATTGGGTTGAACCTCAGAGTCATGAAAAATTCGGCAAATCCCATTTTGGAAAACAGAAATTCAATCAAAAGCGGTATCCAAGCTAAGTCAGGCCTCAGAAATCAGAGCATAGAAAGAGGCTGGGCTGGCTACTTAAATGAAAGGATTTCGAAGCAAAATCCTTGCTAATTCGACAAGGATTGTATTCTTTAATTATTTCTCTATTTTTTATTACTTAATTTAAGAATTTAAAAAATTTTTTATTCGAATGGATTTTATTCTTCTTCTTGGGATTCAAAATAGAAGAATAACAGAATAAGTAGAAGAATTAAGTTAAGTCAATCCAAAAAAGAAAGGAGGTTCATGGCCAAGGGGAAAGGTGTTAGAATCAGAGTTATTTTGGAATGTATCAGTTGTGTTCGAAAAGGTGCCAATGAGGAATCGACGGGGATTTCTAGATATAGTACTCAAAAGAATCGCCACAATACACCCGGACAATTAGAATTAAAAAAATTTTGTCGTTATTGTCGCAAGCATACGACTCATGACGAAATAAAAAAATAGGAGCATCGTGTGTTCGATCTTTCCAAAGAACAGATTTAATATATAGAACATAGATAGAATACAAAATACAAATCAATTCATTTGATTTCAGGTAGATATTATTTCATATGTATAGAGGGTATTCATATACTATATATGAATCAAATAATAATATGAATCAAATAATATATGGACCAAAGAAAGACTACTTCTTCTGGATCCAAAATTAATAAAATAAAGAAATCCATTTTTTTTTTTTCAAATTTTAAAATAAAGAATAAATCATGTATACATCTAAACAACCTTTTCATAAATCTAAGCAAACTTTTCATAAATCCAAGCAAACTTTTCATAAATCCAAGCAAACTTTTCGTAAATCCAAGCAAACTTTTCGTAAATCCAAACAACCTTTTCGTAGGCGTCCTCGGATTGGCCCGGGGGATCGAATTGATTATAGAAACATGAGTTTAATTAATCGATTTATTAGTGAACAAGGAAAAATATTATCGAGACGAATAAATAGATTAACCTTGAAACAACAACGATTAATTACTCTTGCTATAAAACAGGCTCGTATTTTATCTTTCTTACCATTTCGTAACTATGAGAATGAGAAGCAATTTCAAGCCCAGTCAATTTCAATAATTACTGGTCCTAGACCCAGAAAGAATAGACATATTCCTCAATTAACGCAAAAGTTCAATTCCAATCGAAACTTAAGAAACTCCAACCAGAATTTAAGAAACAACAATCGGAACTTAAGTTCCGATTGTTGATGTTTTATTCGAAAGGGCCAGACCTATATAAAGAAAGTAATCCAGTTTTGATTCTTGTGTTTGTTATAAGAAAGAAAAATGGGGAAGAATAAATAGTTTTTTTATTTATTGCAACATGCTCGTTGATTCCTACCACTTAATCTTAATTTATTGTATCTTCCCGGAGTTCCCTCTCCGGGAATTCGGTTTTAATTATTCCTTTATATTACTTTTTTATCCATTTAATTGAGGATCTTTATTTTATTGGAAATCGTGTAAAGATTATTTGGATTTGATACAGCTACTTGTGCAAGCATTTTACGATTAAGAATCAATTCCTTCTTGTACAGATTGTGTATTAATTTACTATAACTATCGAATACTTTATATATCCGCGTTGCTGCGTTTATCCGAGTGATCCACAAACGACGAAAATCCCTCTTTTGCCTGCCTCTATCTCGATGAGAGGAAACAAAAGCTCTTCTTACTTGTTGAGTAATCATTCGATTAAGTCTTAAATGAGCCCCTCTAAAGTTTGAGGCAAATGAACGCATTTTTGTTCGTCGTCTCCGAGCTATATATCCTCGCGGAACTCTGGTCATTGAATCAAATTAACCTTAATGAATAACTAATGATTTCTCTTCTTTTAGCCATCCTTTTTCCCATTAATAACAAAACGAATTATTCCGATATATAAAATATTAATTCCAATGGCTTTTGCTACTGTAACCTTCCCAACCACGATTTTTTATTCTATTCTCTTCAGTTATTTCGCATAGAAATAACAAATTCTAACGATACTCAAAAAAATAGTGGGTTCCATCGTTTCTATGGTTCCCTTTTAAACGGTGAGGCCCTCTCTATACACCGGAGCCCTTTCTTTCATTTCATCAAAAGGTATTGTGAACTTGTATAGTTCACATTCTTTGGCTCTACCTATCCATTATAGAGTAAATAGCTCTTTTCACAATAAGAGTTATCCATACAGTGACGGCATTTAATTATGAAAGTTGGCTAAGTAGCTGACCCTGTTAGTCCGTTCTTTTAAGATAAAGGAGCATAAGGCTTTTTCTTTTTATTACTATTTCCTCCGCTTAATGGATAACCATTTTCTACCAATGGGGGAATTGCTTCTTAATTTCCAATTTAGATGATTGGATTTGCACCAAAGGAAACCAGAAATTCCATATACCATAGAAATCTAGGATAGAGAAGCTCTATCCTATTCATTGGTACCGATCATGGATACTTCAAAAATTGTCTTATTTGTTTGAACTCATGATCTGAACGAGTCGCACATACACCCTAGCACATGTTCCTCGACGCTGAGGACATCCCTTAAGCGCGGGCGATTTTCTAGCATTTCGTATTGGCTGTCTTGCGTTTCTAATAAGTTGTTTAACCGTTGGCATGTCGTATGTATATAGAAAAAAAAAGGATTGGTTTAGATCGATCTTAACCTGATGATTGATCATCATGAAGTATTTCTATTTTCTATTAAATCGCAGAAAACCTGAATTTAGGTTTGAAATAAATTTACAAGAAATCCGGCCACTACCAATCCTTAAACATTTCTGGAAACCACACTGGATCAGTATCGCAGTGCTCGTCAATCATTTCATCCCCTACAATATCGACAAGTCCATAAGCTTTGGCTTCGTCTGCTGACATAAAAACATCCCTTTCCATGTCTTCGGATACAACCCAAAAAGGCTTGCCTGTTCTTAGGGCATAAACCCTTGTGATCATTTCGCGAACTTTGTGTAACTCTTCCACTTCTAGTAAAAATTCTGGTGTCCTTGCCCGATAATAAGCACTAGCAGGTTGGTGAAGCATAATCCTCGCGTGAGGGAATGCTATACGCTTGGTGGGTTCGCCTCCAAGCAGAATGAAGGATGCCATGGACGCAGCCATTCCGAGGCATATTGTATATATATCTGGTGTCACCGTTTGCATCGTATCAAAAATCGCCATTCCTGAGATTAGCCACCCGCCTGGGGAGTTTATAAACAAAAAAATATCGCTAATTCCATCTTCTATACTGAGATATACCATGAGACCTGTAATATGATTCGTGACCTCGCAACGAATCTCTTGACCTAAAAAAAGTGTCCTTTCTCGATACATAACATTGTATAAGTCAACCCAAGTCGCTTCTTCATCTCCGGGAATCCGGTAAGGTACTTTTGGAACACCAATGGGCATATTAGATTAATATTATTAAATTTAAGTAAGAAAACTACACTTTAATATGGAAACGTAAGAATGGAAGAGAAAGAAAGAATCCGCAGTTTATTGTCTTCATTTTTTTTTTCTTATTCTATATGAATACTATAGATTCTATTAATACGTAGATTGAAATAATACATATAAGGAAGGTAAGACAGATTGAATAAAGAAAAAGGAATCGGTGATTGGAATGATAAACAAAGAGGGATAGGGATCTATTCTTCGTTTTTTCCAAATAGGCCAAGCTACCCATTGCATATTGGCACTTATCGAGTATAGAATAGATCTGCTTCTCTTTCTTCTTACGAACAGAATTGGCTTCTTATTTTTAATGGAATGAAATAAATATTCACGCTTTCTGACACAGAATCCCCTAGAGGGGTTAGGTACATAGGATATAGATAGTCTTTTCCAATGCGATAAAATAAAGCGACATCGTGTCTATTTTTCTTTGCTAAAGGGGTATTTCCATGGGTTTGCCTTGGTATCGTGTTCATACTGTTGTATTGAATGATCCGGGTCGATTGCTTTCGGTGCATATAATGCACACAGCTTTAGTTTCTGGTTGGGCCGGCTCGATGGCTTTATATGAATTAGCGGTTTTTGATCCCTCTGATCCTGTTCTGGATCCAATGTGGAGACAAGGTATGTTCGTAATTCCCTTCATGACTCGTTTAGGAATAACCAATTCGTGGGGTGGTTGGAGTATTTCAGGAGGAACTGTAACGAATCCGGGTATTTGGAGTTATGAAGGTGTGGCAGGTGCGCATATTGTGTTTTCTGGCTTGTGTTTCTTGGCAGCTATCTGGCATTGGGTATATTGGGACCTAGAAATATTCTGTGATGAGCGGACAGGAAAACCCTCTTTGGATTTGCCCAAGATCTTTGGAATTCATTTATTTCTTGCAGGGGTGGCTTGCTTTGGCTTTGGCGCATTTCATGTAACGGGTTTGTATGGTCCTGGGATATGGGTGTCCGATCCTTATGGACTAACTGGAAAAGTACAAGCTGTAAATCCAGCGTGGGGTGTAGAAGGTTTTGATCCTTTTGTTCCGGGGGGAATAGCTTCTCATCATATTGCTGCGGGTACATTGGGCATATTAGCGGGCCTATTCCATCTTAGTGTCCGTCCGCCTCAACGTCTATACAAAGGATTACGTATGGGCAATATTGAAACTGTACTTTCCAGTAGTATCGCTGCTGTTTTTTTTGCAGCTTTCGTAGTTGCCGGAACTATGTGGTATGGGTCAGCAACTACCCCAATCGAATTATTTGGGCCTACTCGTTATCAGTGGGATCAGGGATACTTTCAGCAAGAAATATATCGAAGAGTTAGCGATGGGTTAGCCGAAAATCTTAGTTTATCAGAAGCTTGGTCTAAAATTCCCGAAAAATTAGCCTTTTATGATTATATTGGTAATAATCCGGCAAAGGGGGGATTATTCAGAGCAGGCTCAATGGACAACGGGGATGGAATAGCTGTTGGATGGTTAGGACATCCCGTCTTTAGAGATAAAGAAGGACGCGAGCTTTTTGTACGCCGTATGCCTACTTTTTTTGAAACATTTCCGGTTGTTTTGGTAGATGAAGAGGGAATTGTGAGAGCGGACGTTCCTTTTAGAAGAGCAGAATCCAAATATAGTGTTGAACAAGTAGGTGTAACGGTGGAGTTCTATGGTGGCGAACTTAATGGAGTAAGTTATTCTGATCCTGCTACTGTAAAAAAATATGCGAGGCGTTCCCAATTAGGGGAAATTTTTGAATTAGATCGGGCTACTTTGAAATCGGATGGTGTTTTTCGCAGCAGTCCAAGGGGTTGGTTCACTTTTGGTCATGCTACCTTTGCTTTGCTCTTCTTTTTCGGACACATTTGGCATGGCGCTAGAACCTTGTTCCGAGATGTTTTTGCTGGTATTGATCCAGACTTGGATGCTCAAGTGGAATTTGGAACATTCCAAAAAGTTGGAGATCCAACTACAAGGAGACAAGCAGTCTGATACCACATTGCTATGGTATCTTTCATCTCTCTTTTTTGATTTGACATGGGAAACATCTCCCATCCTTTCTTTGACTCTTTTTCTTTCTTTATCTTTATATGGGAAAAGATCCCAAATGACAAATGAATAGGTGTGGAAGTTATAATTGTAAATAAACCACGATCGAATCTATGGAAGCATTGGTTTATACGTTCCTTTTAGTTTCGACTTTAGGGATAATTTTTTTCGCTATCTTCTTCCGAGAACCACCTAAGGTTCCGACTAAAAAAATGAAATAATTTCATTGAAGTAAGAAGTCTCCCAGATGGGGAGACTTCTTACTTCAATTAGTCCCCGTGTTCTTCGAATGGATCTCTTAATTGTTGAGAGGGTTGCCCAAACGCGGTATATAAGGCATACCCAGTAAAGCTTACAAGTAAACCAGATATGGAGATGGCGACTAAAGTTGCTGTTTCCATTTTTATAGAATTTCAAGATTACAATGGATCTACGAAAAGATCTTGTATTTACAACTACAACGGAATAGTATACAAAGTCAACACCAATGATTAAATAGAATTTATGGCTACACAAACCGTTGAAGATAGTTCTAGACCTGGGCCAAGACGAACTCGCGTAGGTAGTTTATTGAAACCCTTGAATTCGGAATATGGGAAAGTAGCTCCGGGTTGGGGGACTACTCCTTTTATGGGGGTCGCAATGGCTTTATTCGCGATATTCCTATCTATCATTTTAGAAATTTATAATTCTTCTGTTTTACTGGACGGAATTTTAATGAATTAGGTTTCTACTAACTAAAACTACGAAGTCATTGTTTTTCCATCCAAAAAAGCCTTTCTACTTTAAGCTATACATTTCTAGACATTCTGGTAGTTCGACCGTGGAATTTTTTTGTTTTGGTATCTCTGGAATATGAGTGTGTGACTTGTTAGAATGGATCCTATTGATAATACATAGAAAGGGCCTGTTATCTCTATCAAGATGATTCTAATTCGTCGGATATTTTTTATTCTAGTATCTGGAACACGAAATAGATAGAGTGGATCAAGAAAAAAAATGGAACTATGATTCATACTCACTATTCAGACCTCGCAACCAGACTGAAAAAAATTCAAGTAGTTTTTAATAAAAAAAGAAATTTTCTTCCTTCCAATTTTGTTTGCCCAAAAGACAACTTTTTTTTCTCTCGATTTTGTCGAGTTATTACACGGATTCAATAAATGATCATCAAGCGGTTCTTATTCGAAGAACCCTTGCCTTTTGGTTAGCTTGAGACTCAATCATCGTGGCTCTAGTATGAATCTAAGGTTTTAATTGAACTGATTCATAGGATCGCAACAAGATAATTTCTATCAGAAAACTACTAGAATTTTTGCTTTATTTATTTACTAGTAAAACAAGAGTAAATCTGCATTACGCAAAAAAAAAAAAAAAGAAATCCAAAATAGGGAAGAGAAAAGTCAAGAAGCCTCTAATGACCAACATAAGGGAAAGAAAGAAAGACAGATGAGCCAACTTGAGATTTTTTGGCATTATCATCACAAAGAATAAGTTCTGGATTTTTCTTATTTCATATCTTCAAGGCAAATCGACCCAATCCAGTGGCTGATGAAGTTTTGAACCTTTTTTTTTTTCTAATATCCGTTGAAAATTTGTGTGTTTCTGCTTGAGCCGTACGAGATGAAATTTTCATATACGGTTCTCGGAGGGGGACTCGGGTTAGTTACCTATCTCAATAAAGTATATGATTGGTTTGAGGAACGTCTTGAGATTCAGGCAATTGCGGATGATATAACTAGTAAATATGTTCCTCCTCATGTCAACATATTTTATTGTTTAGGGGGAATTACACTTACTTGTTTTCTAGTACAAGTCGCTACCGGTTTTGCTATGACTTTTTACTACCGCCCAACCGTTACAGAGGCTTTTTCCTCGGTTCAATACATAATGACCGAGGCCAACTTTGGTTGGTTAATCCGATCAGTTCATCGATGGTCAGCAAGTATGATGGTTCTAATGATGATCCTGCACGTATTTCGTGTGTATCTCACAGGTGGATTTAAAAAACCCCGCGAATTAACTTGGGTGACAGGTGTGGTTTTGGGTGTATTGACTGCATCGTTTGGTGTAACTGGTTATTCTTTGCCTTGGGATCAAATTGGTTATTGGGCAGTCAAAATTGTGACAGGTGTACCTGAAGCGATTCCGGTAATAGGATCGCCTTTAGTGGAGTTATTACGTGGAAGTGCTAGTGTGGGCCAATCCACTTTGACTCGTTTTTATAGTTTACATACCTTTGTACTGCCTCTGCTTACTGCCGTATTTATGTTAATGCACTTTCCAATGATACGTAAGCAAGGTATTTCGGGTCCTTTATAGGGAAGCCATATCATAGAGAAAGATAATTCTAATTTTCATATATCATATCGGGTAGGTTGTGGTATTTCATTGCTACAAACATGGGTTATTGTAAAATAAGACATGTCATTTGGATACTTTTCTTCAACTCCGAAGTATTTTGATACAAATAGTTGAAGTTCATTTTATGAAAGAAAATAAGGCGGATTATGGGAGTGTGTGACTTGAATTATTGATTTGGCCATGCAGATAAAGAATTGGATCTGCCACATTAGAATTCACAACCAAAGGTGTCTCCGCATCCAATCAACACGTAAGTCCCCTATCTAGGAAGGATAGGCTGGTTCACTTGAGGAGAATATTTTCTATGATCATACCCCAACCATGTCATCCATGAACAGGCTCCGTAAGATCCCATAGAGTAGAAATAGAATAAGTCATGTGACATGATCCAATTCTCTATTTATTACACTTACTTTTTTTATTATAGTATGGAAATGCATTCATTTTCTTTGCATCGATTGCGATCCGCAATACTATCGGAGTAAAAGAAGGTATCTAAAGAAGAACGTAGGCTAGACTTTTTGATTTTTTATTAGTAACAAGTAAATACTTTGTTTGGACGTAAGAAACTTGCGATATTGAGGGGATAAACACCAACTAATCAAGAGACATGAGACAATCCACAAAGCAATTGATCATGATCAAATTTGCAAGCCAACTTGGATATTGAGCATTTACCCATAAGAATAAGATTCTTTTCAATAAAATAAGTAGTTGTAGGTGCAACTTCGGAAAAGAGAATCTGATAAAGCTTTTCTTACCTAGAGTCATTGAGTCATTATATACCTTATTCTATTATGGATCTTCCACGGTCTTTTTTCTTTCATTCTTGCTCGAGCCGGATGATGAAAAATTCTCATGTCCGGTTCCTTTGGGGGATGGATCCTAAAGAATTCACCTATCCCAATAACAAAGAAACCTGACTTAAATGATCCTGTATTAAGAGCAAAATTAGCTAAAGGGATGGGACATAATTATTACGGGGAACCCGCCTGGCCCAACGATCTTTTATATATTTTTCCAGTAGTAATTCTAGGTACTATTGCATGTAATGTAGGTTTAGCGGTTCTCGAGCCGTCAATGATTGGTGAACCGGCGGATCCGTTTGCAACTCCTCTGGAAATATTACCCGAGTGGTACTTCTTTCCCGTCTTTCAAATACTCCGTACAGTACCCAATAAGTTATTGGGCGTTCTCTTAATGGTTTCTGTGCCAACGGGCTTATTGACAGTACCCTTTCTAGAGAATGTCAATAAATTCCAAAATCCATTTCGTCGCCCAGTAGCTACGACCGTTTTTTTAATCGGTACTGCAGTAGCTCTTTGGTTAGGTATTGGAGCAACATTACCCATTGAAAAATCCTTAACTTTAGGTCTTTTTTAGGGATTTTTCAGGTTGATTCATTCAACCGTGAAGTACCGTGCATAGGTATCTAGGAAATAGTTACTTCCAAGTGAATCTTCCCTAGATACCTAAAATCCATTTTATTATGATCCATTTCGCGAAAATATAGATTGTGCCAAAGATGCAAAATTGTTTTCTTTTTTCTTTTTATTCTAACTCGAAAAAGAAGAAGAGGAAAAAATTGCAATGGATTTAAAACGAGAACTTATTCTTAGGTAAATCGATTGGGAGATGCTTCTCTAGAGTGTCCCATATCTGTTTTCCATCTTCCATACGAAAACTGTCAATTCTCATAAGATCTTCTTCAGTCTTACTCAAAAGGTCCAATAGTGTATGTATATTGGCCCTTTTGAGACAATTATACGTTCTAGAAGGCAATTCTAATTGATCAATAAAAATACAATTCAATGGAATTCCTTTTTTGTTTTTCTTTAGATTAGTTAATCTTTTTTGAAAGGTTAAAAGGGGTGGAGTAAACCTGTTTTTATTTTCTTCGAAACTAGTGCCCTCTTCCTCCGCGTGTAGAAAAGGAAGAAATAAATCAATCAAATTACGAGAAGCCTCATAAAGCGCTTCCTTAGGGGTTAAACTTCCATTCGTCCATATTTCTAGAAAAAGTATCTCGTGTTTTTCATTTCCATTCCCACAAGAAAAAATACTATAATTCACATTTCGAACAGGCATGGATACAGCATCTATGGGATAACTTCCATCTTGAGAGTTCTTTCTGAGTTCCGTGTGATATCCGCGATCTCTCTTGATCTGTAACTCAATACAGAAATCAATGGGCTCTGTCAAGTTAGCTATAGGTTGTGCCGTATCAACGATCTCTACGGAAGGTGGTAAGATGATATCTTGAGCAGTTATGTATCTAGGACCTTTGACGCAAATTGATGCGTCTCTAACTCCATAGAGATTACTTCTCAATACAATTTCTTTCAAATTTAGTAAAATTTCTTGTACGGATTCTTCAATACCAGCTATTGTAGAATATTCGTGTGGCACGCTCCCAAATTTTGCACGTGTGATACATGTTCCTTCTATTTCTCCAAGTAAAGCTCTTCGCAAGGCAATACCGACGGTATCCGCTTGACCTTTTCTAAGCGGGGACAAAATGAAACGACCATAATAAAGACGCTTACTATCTACTCTTGATTCAACACACTTCCACTGTAGTGTTTGAGTGGATCCTGCTACCTCCTCTCGAACCATAATAGACTAGTATTATTATTTGATCATTGAATCGTTTATTTCTCTTGAAAGCGTTTTAATTCTTTTACAGACGTCTTTTTTTAGGAGGTCGACATCCATTATGCGGCATAGGTGTTACATCGCGTATACAACTTAATCGTACACCACTTTTAGCAATGGCTCGTAATGCGGCATCTCTTCCACTACCAGCACCCTTTACCATAACTTCTGCTCGTTGCAAACCCACTGTACGAATAGCATCTACTGCTGTTCTTTGACCAGCATAGGGTGATGCTTTTCTTGAGCTTTTGAATCCACAAGTACCCGCGGAGGACCAGAAAACCACCCGACCTTGCGGGTCTGTAACAGTTATAATGGTATTGTTGAAACTAGCTTGAACATGAATAACTCCTTTTGTTATTCTACGTGCACTTTTCCGTAAACTAAAACGCGCATTCCTACGCAAACCAATACGCACTCTCCTACGTGAACCAATTTTTGGTATAGCTTTTGTCATATTTTATTATCTCATAAATATGAGTTAGAAATAACAAAAAGAAAAAAAGATACAAAGATATCCGTTTCAGGGTAAAATATATCCTTTACTTTAATTATTAATTATTTTATTTGGAATTTGGACGTTTCCGCGGGTACTTTTTTTACTTTTTAGAAAGTAAAGTTCTTTTTCGAAAGATTACCCCTGCCTTTGTTTATGCTTCGGATTGGAACAAATGACTCTAATTCGTCCACGCCTACGAATCAGTCGACATTTTGTACAAATTTTACGAACGGAAGCTCTTATTTTCATATTTCCTTATTCCTTTCTTAAACTATGAATCTAATCTTTGGGAAAAAATAAGTCTCTTCGCTTGAATTTTGGAACTTTGAATTTATTACCCTAGAAAAAAGAAAAACCTAATCCTTTGAATCTTTGGTATCCTTCAAATCTTCGGTATCCTTCGAGTCTTCGGTACGCTTCGAATCCTTATGGGGAAGTCTATAAATTATACGTCCTTTGCTTGAATCATAACGACTTACTTCAATTTTGACCCTATCCCCCATCAGTATTCGTATAGAACTAGACCGGATCTTTCCTGAAATATAGCCCAGGATGATGGTGTCATTCTCTAGGCGAACGCGGAACATTCCGTTGGGTAGGGCTTCCGTAACTAAACCTTCGAAAGTGACTTTTGCTTCTCTCGGGTTTTTTTTTTCTCTGCTATTTTTTTTTTCTGTCATATTTTTTTTCTCCTATTTTTCTATTTTGATTTTCAAATAAAAAAAAACGTTGTATTTTTATTTGAAAAATAGGAAGTTCGAGATAGAATTCGAGTACTATAGGAGGGGCGATTACCATATATAACATAAGACTTCTCCCCCAATTCTGTTTAGTCGAGCTTCTCGATCTGTCATTATACCTCGAGAAGTAGAAAGAATAGCAATTCCCATTCCGCCCAAAACTTTAGGAATTCCTTGATAGTTGGCATAAATTCGTAAGCCGGGTCGGCTGATACGCTTTAAAAAGGTTCTAGTTCTATATATTCCTTTTCTAGTCTTTCTCTTTTGATGTCGCAAAGTTGAAACCAAGAAATATCTGTTACTTTCCTGATGTTTCCGAACACTTTCAATAAAACCCTCTCGTAGAAGTATTTTAACAATGTTTTCGGTAATATTTGTAGATACTACTCGAACTGTTCCTTTTTTATTCATGTCCGCGTTTCTTATAGAGGTTAGTAAATCAGCAATAGTGTCCTTGCCCATAAGACTCTAATTCTAGGTTCCTCCTAATTTTTCTATAATCAACATGTTTTCTTTTTTTTTCTTTTACTTTTGGATTTTAAAGCATATACGTGAGACATAATCTACTAATTTTTTCTTTGATCTATATCTCGCCTACTAGTATTTATAATACTTCAGGAGCTAATGAAACTATTTTAGTAAAATTCAATTCTCTCAATTCCTCGGCGATCGCGCCAAAAACTCGAGTTCCTTTTGGATTTCCTTTTTGATCAATGATAACCGCTGCATTGTCATCATAGCGTATTATTATACCGTCTTCGCATTTGAACTCTTTACATGTACGTACAATTACAGCTCGAATTACTTCGGATCTTTCTAGAGGCATTTGGGGCACTGCGTCTTTGATTACAGCAACAATAACATCACCAATACGAGCATATCGCTGATTACTAGCAGCTCCTATGACTCGAATACACATCAATTTTCGAGCTCCACTGTTATCTGCTACATTTAAAAGGGTCTGAGGTTGAATCATATTATTTTGATTTCAATTTGTTATTTCTATGCAAAAGGATGAAAGAAATATTGTCTTTCCAGAAAAAAAAACCTGGTTTTTTTTATCTTCAATACTCCTTTTTTGGGATGCTATATCTCTAATCGAAGAAATTGACTTCGTATGGGCATTTTACTGGCAGCTATGGAGATAGCTGCTCTAGCTACAGTTTCAGATACTCCGCCCATTTCATAAAGTATTCGACCTGGTTTAACAACGGCTACCCAATATTCGGGGGATCCCTTTCCTGAGCCCATACGTGTTTCCGTGGGTCTTAGTGTAACCGGTTTGTCGGGAAATATACGTACCCATATTTTTCCACCACGACGTGCATATCGTGTCATTGCTCTTCGTCCTGCTTCTATCTGTCTCGACGTGATCCAAGCGGGTTCAAGTGCTTGCAGAGCATATCTACCAAAACAAATACGATTGCCTCGGCAGGATTTTCCCTTCATTCTTCCTCTATGTTGTTTACGAAATCTGGTTCTTTTGGGGTTATAGTCGATGGTTCTTTCTTAGTTCCATCTCTACTGCAAAACTGGACATGAGAGTTTCTTCTCATCCAGCTCCTCGCGAATGAAATGAGAAAGCGTGCAAATTTCTCTAATTCCATAATATTTTGGAATATTATGGATAGATGCACATTAATAGATAATAGAAAAAGTTAGGGTTTTTTTAATATTGAATATTGAATTTGTTAAAATAGAAAAATATATAGTCAAGAAAGAAGATCTAGAATATATCTAGATGTGTGTGTCTATTTATCTATATTCTATATTTATAGATAATGTAATCTTTCTTAAAAAAAAATCTCCTTATTTCGACTCTTATTGAATCGCGGGAAAGTATTCTAATTCAATAAAGATTTCGCGGGCGAATATTTACTCTTTCCTGTCTTATTTGTTAATTTATAACCTTACCAAATAAGGCAATTTTTTTGGTTTGTTCCGCCATCCCACCCAATGAAGTCTTAGGATTCTTTTCAATAAAATCCTATGCAGTCATAGGTTCTGTCGTTCCCACTACTTCTCCTTTAATGGTTAGGTCTGAATCCCACAATGGAGCTTTCCAAAAATTTCTTTCCGAGTCAATTTTCTCAGTTTTATTAACCCGGGCCGCTCTTTATTTTATTATTGCTTAAAATTTCTATTTTTTGTTTCAAGTTACGATTTCGAATTCTCTGTTATTTTTATTATATTGATGCTTTATCACATTGCCTTTTATGATGTAACTCATAGACCATACATATTGGAATCCTATATCTTTCTTATTCTTCTTCCTTCTTTCTATCATCCCTCCTTTTATCCACATCCCTTTAGTTTTGCTTCACAACCTAGAATCCGTTTTCTTTTTTAGAGAAAAAATTGCAGTTGCTACAACTATATGATAGATCTACTCATTTATGATAGATGTATTTATTCATATAGTGACTGTTTCTTAGTTAGGATCTCGACAATACGAAGCAATAGGTTGGTTATTAGTTAATTTTCTATAATTACTAAGTTTTTTCTTTTTCTATTTATAGTAGGGTTCAGTCAATTTTTTTTGAATCTCCATTTTTGACTCTAAAGAAAAAACTAACGAGTCACACACTAAGCATAGCAATTATATTAAAAGATTTATCAATTTTCATTAAATCTTATAGAAAGAGGTAGAATTTCTTCTTTTTTTTCAGGGATTTCAGGAAAAATAAGGCTCTTGTCATTTTTTATTCTATCACTGAACAGAATGGGAAGACAAGGCTAGTTATTCTTCGTCTACGAATATCCAAATTTTTACACCTAATACTCCATAGATAGTTCGAATTGGATAGCAGCAATAATCAATTTTAGCGCGAATTGTTTGGAGGGGAAGTCTACCCTTTTTGATGCATTCGGCACGTGCAATTTCTTTCCCTGCGAGACGACCTGCAATTTTTACTTTTACCCCCCTTATATCTGCTTTTTTAGTTAATTCAATGGCTTTTTTCATTGCCTTTCGGAATGAAACTCTATTTTTTAATTGGAAAGCTATATATTCTGCAAGAATGTTAGGTTGTCTATAAGGTTCTTTAACTTTTTCAATAGCAATATTAAGTCTCTGGTTTACAGAATTAACTTCCTTTTGTAGATCTTTCTCTAATTCTTCGATTGCTCCTTTTTTCTTTAATAAATTGGGGAATCCAATATGGATTATGACGTGGATCGTATCGATTTCTTTTTGAATTTCTATACGTGTAATTACTTCAGAACTTGAGCCTGAGTCCATTTTTCTATTATGTGTAATTACTTCGGAACTTGAGTCTGATTCTATTTTTCTATTCGAGCCTTTTTTCCTATTCTTTTGTATATAGTTCTTGATACAATTCCGTATTTTTTTATCTTCCTGTAGACCTTCAGAATAATTTTTTGGTTGTGCGAACCAAAAGGAATGGTGATTTTGGGTTGTACCAAGTCTGAAACCGAGTGGATTTATTTTTTGTCCCATATTTTTCTATTCTATTTTTTTTTTACTGGGAATCGAAATCTAAGATGGATCTAAAGATTATTTAGATTTCTTTACTATATTTAGTACAATTGTTATATGACACATGGTTTTTTTTATGGGACAACTACGTCCTCGAGCTCGAGGTCTTAATTTTTTCATGATAGTACTCCTACTGACTTCGGCTTTAGTGATGAATAAATTTGCTTTGTCGAAATCCCTATAATGAGTAGCATTTGCTGCTGCCGAATAAACCAACTTTAGGATGGGATAAGATGCTCGATAAGGCATGAGGTTCAGTATCATAACAGTTTCCTCGTAGTAACGCCAGCGAATCTCATCAAGAACTCTTTGTGCTTTGAAAACAGACATATGGATGCGTTTTTGTGCTTTGAAAACCCGTTCGAACTTAAGTAGACGATCGGTTGGAACTTTCCTTGCGAGTTTCCTTAGCCCACTCTTCTTCTTCTTTATCCTAGGGGTATACTTTACCAGTTTGAAACTTGTCATAAATAAGGTTATTCCCCGGGTTATTCCCCGCCTACCTTTGTTTTTTTTTATTTTGAATCTTTCTATTCTGAATTCAGTTAACGACGAGATTTAGTATCTTTTCTTGCACTTTCATAACTCGTGAAATGCCGAGTAGGCACGAATTCCCCCAATTTGCGACCTACCATAGGATTTGTTATGTAAATAGGTATATGTTCCTTTCCATTATGAATCGCGATTGTATGGCCAACCATTGCGGGTAGAATGCTAGATGCCCGGGACCACGTTACTATTGTTTCTTTCTCCTCCTTCATATTGACCTTTTCGATTTTTGCCAATAAATGATGAGCTACAAAAGGATTCGTTTTTTTTCGTGTCACAGCTGATTACTCCTTTTTTCCATTTTAAAGAGTGGCATTCTATGTCCAATATCTCGATCGAAGTATGGAGGTCAGAATAAATAGAATAATGATGAATGGAAAAAAGAGAAAAATCCTTTAGCTGGATAAGGGGCGGATGTAGCCAAGTGGATCAAGGCAGTGGATTGTGAATCCACCATGCGCGGGTTCAATTCCCGTCGTTCGCCCATCGCATTATTGCAAATTCCAAAAATGCAATTTTCCATATTCCTAGTTACGTATTTACTTACGGCGACGAAGAATAAAACTATCACTATATTTTTTCCTTTTCCTAGTTCTTCTTCCAAGCGCAGGATAACCCCAAGGGGTTGTGGGTTTTTTTCTACCAATGGGGGCTTTCCCTTCACCGCCCCCATGGGGGTGGTCCACAGGGTTCATAACTACCCCTCTTACTACGGGGCGTTTACCTAGCCAACACTTAGATCCGGCTCTACCCAAACTTTTTTGGTTCACCCCAACATTACCCACTTGTCCGACTGTTGCTAAGCAATTTTGGGATACCAAACGGACCTCCCCAGATGGTAATCTTAAAGTGGCCGATTTACCCTCTTTTGCAATCAGTTTCGCTACAGCACCTGCTGCTCTAGCTAATTGCCCACCCCTTCCACGTGTGATTTCTATGTTATGTATGGCCGTGCCTAAGGGCATATCGGTTGAAGTAGATTCTTCTTTTCTCTCAAAAAACCCCTTCCCAAACTGTACAAGCTTCTTCCAAAGCATACAGCTTTCTAGATGTATATGACGATCTCTAGACAGATGGATCTTATATGAATCGTATGATGAAGTACCACATGAGTGGATATATAGGAAAGGAATCCAAATCTGCCGAATCGCTCATGTTATGATCTTCTACATCCTAGGTCTCCGCGTTCCGTCATCTGGCTTATGTTCTTCATGTAGCATTCAGATCGAATGACTCTATGAAATTACGTCGATACTTCCACATATTATGGGTAACGTAGGAGACATCCCTATTTTCCCCGGGGGGTCTTAATTACCACTGCTTAGCTTTCAATTCGCCTCTGACCATCAAATTAAATGTGAATAACCCGTCCTCCTCTCTTTGAAACAAGGGGCGCTTCCGGTTCTGTGCGTGCTTCAAACAATTTTGTCTTCTCCATATTACCATATCTCTAGAGTCAATAATTTTCTATGAGGAACTACTGAACTCAATCACTTGCTGCCGTTACTCAACAGTTTTCTGTTGAGGTCTATCCCGTAGAGGTAGTCAAATTGGATCAGTGATCGATTTCTAGGTTTCGTCGTAAACCTAATTGGTTACTTCCAATTACGTAAATCAATAGTTCAAACCGCACTCAAAGGTAGGGCATTTCCCATTGATATAGGAACTTTTGTACCAGAAACAATAGTATCTCCAATTATAGCCCCTCTGGGATGTAAAATATATCTCTTCTCACCATCCCCATAGTGTATGAGACAAATGTATGCATTTCGATTAGGGTCGTATTCTATGGTTACGATTCTACCAGATATGTCTTTTTGATTCCGTCGAAAATCGATTTTACGGTATAGGCGCTTATGACCTCCCCCTCTATGCCTTGCGGTAATGATTCCTCTGGAATTACGACCTTTACCACAACGGTGCCGTCCATGGATCAAATTATTTCGTGGATTGGATTTCACTTGCCTGTCTACGGTTCCCTTGCGTGTGCTCGGGATAGGTGTTTTGTATAAATGTTTCGCCGTATTATTAAGTATTCTCCTTTAGTTTTTTTCTCTATCTAGAAGTGGAATAGAATAACCCGGTTGAAGGGTAATGATCATACGTCTGTAATGCATTGTATGTCCCAGAATAGGTCCCATTCTTCTACCCTTTCCGGGTAGTCGATGGCTATTCACAGCTACTACCTTAACACCAAAGAAGAGTTCGACCCAATGCTTTATTTCTGTCTTAGTGAATCCCGATTCGACATTAAAAGTATATTGATTCTTTCCCAATAAACGAAGACTTTTTTCTGTAAATACTGCGTATTTGATTCCATCCATAAATCGACTTTCCCTCCTATGCTCTGAGTTCCAGTATCGATAAGAATTCGAGTTCTTATTGTTCTTATGTTATGGTATGAATATACCATACCAATTCGTTATGTATGGATGATGGATGAGATTCCATGGATAGAGAGCCAGTTCCAATAGACTTATGGAACGTTCCCGTTCGCGTGCATCCAGCAGGAATTGAACCCGCAAATTTACCAATTATGAGTTGGGCGCTTTAACCATTCAGCCATGGATGCTTAACAGGGATCATCGTACATCGTAAATAACCAATTTTCATATAGAAAGACATATCATAGAAAAATGAAATCGAAAATATTCGGAGATGGCAAATATTCGGAGATGACTATGAAAACACCTCTCTGGATCCTCGAATTGAAAGAGAGATTGAGAGGGATCAAGAATCCTAATTCTCGCTATTTGGAATGGATCCAATTCTATTGAGTCTGACTCATAGTGATCATTTCTCTTTAGCAAAGAATGACCTTGGTTATCAAAGGATTGAACAACCGGGATCCATTTACTTATGATACCTAGTTGACATTGATAACAAGGATCTAATGAATTATGAGTTTAATAGATCCTCTTTAGCAGAAAGACGTATATTCCTTGCTCATTATCAGACAATCACTTATTCCCAAACCTCGTGTGGGGCTAATCGTTTTCATTTACCATCTCATGGAAAACCCTTTTCGTTCCGCTTAGCCCTATCGGGTATTTTAGTGATAGGTTCTATAGGAACTGGACGATCCTATTTGGTCAAATACCTAACGAAAAATTCCTATTTTCCTTTCATTAAGGTACGAGGGCTTCTTATTCCACAAGAACGAAAGCACCTTTTCATTCTTTCATATACTAGGGGTTTTTACTTGGAAAAGACAATGTTCCATACTAAAGGATTCGGGTCCATAACCACGAGTTCCAGTGCACTAGATCTTGTAGCACTTAGCAACGAGGCCCTATCCATTAGTATTCCACATAAGAAATCCATTATAGAAACTAATACAATTAGATTGGCTCTTCATAGACAAACTTGGGGTTTGCGAGCCAAGGTAAGACCGGCTCGGGATCATGGGACCCTTTTCTATCAGATAGGAGGGGCTCTTGTACAAAATAGACTTCTAAGTAATAACCCCATAGAATCTATCTATATAAAGATAAAGAGGCAATCGTGTCAGGAAGCGGGTTTTTCTTTGGCCAAAGGGTACTTCGAACTTGGAACGAGCATGAAGAGATTAACGAGACTTCTTTCTCTTTTGAGTTTTTATGGCGGACCGGTCGCGCAAGATCTTTGGTCTTCCCCCGGAACCGATGAAAAAAAGTGGGTCGCTTCTTATGGACTCGCTCAGAATGATTCTTCTCTATCTATAGTTCATGGCCTATTAGAAGTAGAAGGTGCTCTGGTGCAATCCTTACCGACAGAAAAAGATTGCAGTCAGGTTGATAATAATCGAGTGCCATTACTTCGTCGGTCCGAACCAAGGAATCCGTTAGAAATGTTTTGAAATGGATATTGTTCTCTCTTTGATCAGGGATTGCTATATGAAAAGAAGTGGAGTTTGAAAAAGGGAACGGAATGGTCAAACCGGAACTGCTAGAGGAACGAATTTTCAATAGCATAACTTGGGCTCCTAGAATATGGCGCCCTTGGGACAATCTATTTGATTGCAGGGTTTTGTTCCGAAGCAAAGATATCCGCGGAGGCCGGTTCGTTCGTCCTATTCTGATATTCAGGACCAAGAGGTACTGGATTCTCTTTCGGATAGGCCCTGAAAGGAGAAGAAAGGCTGAAATGCCAACGGACCTCTGTCTATTCTCTAATTCACCCGATCCGATAGT